GTTCTTGTAGTTGAGGAGACAACGATGGTTTTTCAGGCCATAGGTCTTGGTTAAGTCCAAGTAAGAACACTATGACCTATTTTCTGGTGTTTTTAGGGATCGGTTTTGTTTTGGCGTCATTGTTAGTGGCGTCTAATCCTTCTCCACACTACGGGGTTGTCGGGCTGGTTTTTGGGTCTGTTGTGGGGTGTGGGTGGCTGGTGAGTTTGGGGGCCTCTTTTGTGTCTTTGGTGCTTTTTATGGTATATTTAGGTGGGATGTTGGTGGTTTTTGTGTACTCTGTTTCGTTGGCAGCTGATCCGTTTCCTCAAGTTTGGGGGGGTTGGCATGCTGTGGGCTATGCTTTGGGGCTTGTGCTTGTTGGTGTGGGGCTTGTTGTTTGGGGGTGGGGTGGGGGGTTTAAGGTAAGTACTGTTGATAGTGTTGGGGTGTTCTTTGGTCGGTTGGATTTTAGTGGTGTGGCTTTGTTTTATTCTTGTGGGGTGGGTGTGTTTTTGGTGGCTGGTTGGGGGCTATTGTTGACCCTGTTTGTTGTGCTGGAGCTTGTGCGGGGCTTATCTCGGGGAGTCATTCGGGCAGTTTAGGGTCAGAGAATAGTTTAATGTAAAATGCCAGCTTTGGGAGTTGGTGATGGAGGTTTAAGCCCTCTTTTTCTGACAGGAACTCTAAGAAGTGGTAGCCTTCGTCTTTTGGTTTACAAGACCAATGTTTTTTGTAAACTATTAGAGTTTAGTTGAGGATTTTGTTTTCTAGGAAGGAGATGGTGGGAAGTAGGATTAGGATGATGGTGAAGTAGGTTAATGAGGCTAATTGTCCGATGATGATGAAGGGGTGTTCTACTGGTTGGCTTCCGATTCATGTCAGGATGAATAAGTTGGCAGCTAGTGTTCAGAATAGAAGTTGAGACATAGGACGAAAGGTTATAGCCCGCTGTTTAGACTTATGTAGTAGGGGGCTTAAGAATAGGATTAGTACGGAGGCAGCTAGGGCTAGGACACCGCCTAGTTTGTTGGGGATTGAGCGTAGGATTGCGTATGCAAAGAGGAAGTATCATTCTGGTTTGATGTGTGGGGGGGTTACTAGGGGGTTTGCTGGGGTGAAGTTTTCGGGGTCTCCTAATAGGTTAGGGGAGAATAGGGCGAGAGTGGTGAGTAGAAATAGTATGATTGTGAATCCTAGCAGATCTTTTAGGGAGAAGTAGGGGTGGAATGGGATTTTGTCACAATTTGAGGGGATGCCTAGGGGGTTGTTTGATCCTGATTCGTGTAGGAAGGTTAAGTGGATGAGGACTAGGCTGGTGATTATGAATGGGAGGAGGAAGTGTAGGGTGAAGAATCGTGTTAAGGTGGGGTTGTCTACGGAGAATCCGCCCCAAGCCCATTCTACTAGAGTATGGCCGATGTAGGGGATGGCAGAGAATAGGTTTGTAATTACTGTGGCCCCTCAGAAGGATATTTGACCTCATGGTAGGACATAACCGACAAAGGCTGTGGCTATGAGGGTGAGTAAGAGGATGATACCTGTGTTTCAGGTTTCTTTGTATAGGTATGAACCGTAATAAAAGCCTCGAGCGATATGAAGATAGATACAGATGAAGAAGAATGAGGCTCCATTTGCATGGAGGTTTCGGATTAGTCAGCCATATTGTACGTTTCGACATGTATTAGCCACAGAGGAGAAGGCTAGGGAGGTGTCTGCAGTGTAATGAGCAGCTAGGAGTAGGCCGGTTAGGATTTGTGTTGTTAAGCAGATTCCTAAGAGGGACCCGAAGTTTCATCATGCTGAAATGTTTGAGGGTGTTGGTAGGTCGATTAGGGAGTTGTTTACTATTTTTAGAAGAGGGTGGTGTTTTCGTAGGTTGGGGGCCATTAGGTTTTGGGTTATAGTATTAGTAGAATGATTAGGATGGATAGTGCGGATGATCCTAAGTAGGCTTTGATTAGTCCTTTGTGTAGTGTGGTAGAGGTTTTGGCTGCTATGGTCTGTAGGCTGGCAAGTCCTTCTGGTCCTATTTTTTTATATCAGGATAGGTCGATTAGGTGGCTGGCAATTTTTTGTCCTGAGTTTAGTAGAGTCATAGAGCTTGGTCGATGGGTTAGGGGGTTAAAGTATCCTAACGTTAAGGAGAAGTTTGAGTAGGGGTTTTGTTTGGGCTGGGTTAGGGTGTGGGTAGTGGTTGTGAGTTCTAGGGCAAGAATGATGCCTGTGGTTGTTACTAGGATGGCAGTGGTTTTTGTTAGTAGGGGTATTGTTATTGGTGGGGTTTGTGTTGGGGTTATGTATGATGTGATTAGTAGGCCAGCTATGATGCTTCCTAGGGCTAGGCGGGTAATTGGGCTAGTAATTTGTGGGTTGTTTTCATTCATTGGGGTGATTGTTGGTATTCGGGTGAATTTTGTTTGTACTAGAAGGGTTATTCGTAGGCTGTATGTGGCGGTGAAGGCTGTGGCAAATAGTGTCAAGGTCAGCGCTCAGGCATTTAGGTAGGAGGTGTTTAGGTTTTCGATGATGAGGTCTTTTGAGAAGAATCCTGCTAGGAAGGGGGTTCCTATTAGTGCTAGGTTTCCGACTGTTAGACAGGAGGTGGTTGTTGGAAGCATTTTTTGTAAGCCGCCCATTTTTCGGATGTCTTGTTCTCCACCTAGACTGTGGATGATTGACCCTGAGCATAGGAATAGCATAGCTTTGAAGAAGGCATGGGTTGAGATGTGTAGGAAGGCTAGTTGTGGGAGGTTTAGCCCGATGGTGACTATTATTAGTCCTAGTTGGCTGGATGTGGAAAAGGCAATAATTTTTTTGATGTCATTTTGTGTGAGGGCACAGGTGGCAGCAAATAGTGTGGATGTGGCGCCTAGGCAAAGACATAGTGTGAGGGCGGTTTTGTTGTTAGTAAGTAGGGGGTGGGTGCGGATTAGTAGGAAGATTCCAGCGACCACTATTGTGCTTGAGTGTAGTAGGGCTGAGACAGGGGTAGGGCCTTCTATGGCAGCGGGTAGTCATGGGTGGAGGCCGAATTGGGCTGATTTTCCTGTGGCAGCCAGGATGAGACCTAGAAGGGGGAGTGTTGGGGTTTTTGTGGGGGAGAATATTTGTTGTATCTCTCAGGAGTTTAGGGTGGAGGCGAGTCATGCTATGCTTAGGATGAGTCCGATATCTCCAATTCGATTATAGAGTACAGCTTGCAGGGCTGCTGTGTTAGCCTCTGCCCGTCCGTGCCATCAGCTGATGAGTAGGAAGGATATAATGCCAACGCCTTCTCAGCCAATGAAGAGCATGAAGATGTTGTTAGCGATGGTTAGTGTAAGCATCGCGATTAGGAATGTTGTTAGGTAGGAGAAGAATTTTGTAATGTGCGGGTCAGATGCTATGTAGTATGTTGAGAATTGTAGGATGGACCATGTTACAAATAGTGCAACGGGAAAGAATAGGAGGGAATATTGATCTATCTTGAAGCTAAGTGGAATTTTGAAGTTTATGATGAATTTTCATTCTCAGTAGGAGGTGATGCTTTCTAGCCCTGAATATGTGAAGAGTATTGCTGGTGCTAAGCTGATAAGGAAGGCGGTCTTGATGGTCAGGGTAATGGTTTGGGGGGAGTTTTTGTAGGTTTTTAGGAGGGCAGGGAGAAGTGTGGGTGTTAGGATTGTCGTTAGTGTGAGCAGCGTGAGGGTGTTGAGGAGTAGGGCTATTTCCACTACTTTTACTTGGATTTGCACCAAGATGGGTGGCTCCTAAGACCAGTGGATTGCTATTATCCTTTAAAAGTAAGGGGGCTGAGGCTTTAAACTCAGATACAAGAATTAGCAGTTCTTGTTGGTTGAACCTCCCCTCGGCAGGTAAGAAGGGTCTAACTTCTATTTTTAGGGTCACAGTCTAATGTTTGGTTTAAACTATACTTGCATGAAAGGGGTCCGGAGATTAGTTCAGGTTTTAGGATTAGGAGGAGTGTAGGGAGGAGGTGTAGGGTTATTAGCAGGTGTTCTCGTGTGGTGGAACTTTGAAGTGTTGTGATATGGGGGGGTAGGGCCCCTCGTTGAGTTGTTGTGAGTATAGACAGTGTGTATGAGGCGGTTAGTAGGATAGCAGTTCCAGTAAGGATGATTGTTGGGGGGGATCAGTTGAACAGTGTGACCATAATGCTTAGCTCTGCTATTAGGTTTGTGGTGGGGGGTAGGGCTATATTTGTTAGGTTGGCTAGCAGTCATCAGGTGGCTATTAGGGGGAGAAGTGGCTGTAGTCCTCGAGTTAGTAGGAGGATACGGCTATGTGTACGCTCGTAGTTTGTATTGGCTAGGCAGAATAGTATTGAGGAGGTTAAGCCATGGGAGATTATAAGGATTATAGCCCCTGAAAAGGATCAATGGGTTTGGATTATGCATGCAGCAATGACCAGACCTATGTGGCTTACGGAGGAGTAGGCAATGAGCGATTTTAGATCGATCTGACGCAGACAAATTGAGCTGGTTATTAGGGCCCCTCACAGGGCAAGGGTAATGAATGGGTAGTGAAGGAGGCTGTTTGTTGAGGGGCTTGTTAAACAGGTGATGCGCATGATGCCATATCCGCCAAGCTTAAGGAGGAGGGCGGCAAGTAGTATTGATCCTGCGATTGGGGCTTCTACATGGGCTTTGGGTAATCATAGGTGGAGACCATAAAGGGGGGCTTTTACTATGAAGGCCATGAGGAGGGCGATGTTTAGGAGAAGGGGGGATCAGTATTTAGTTAAGGTGGGTTGTGGGATGTGGGTGTGGAGTTTTAGGGTGGGGAAATGGAGGGTGCCTATTTGTGTATATAGGTATAGGATTGCAACTAGGAGGGGAAGGGAGCTGATGAGGGTGTAGAAGAGGAGGTAGATGCCTGCACTTAGGCGTTCTGGCTGGCTTCCTCATCGTGTGATTAAGATTAGTGTGGGGATTAGGGTTGCTTCGAAGGAGATGTAAAATATTATGAGTTCTGTAGNTGAGAAGGCTAGGATGATAAGAGGTTGTACTGTGACTAGGGTTATTGTGAAGATTTGCTTTCGTGTTGATGGCTCATGTTGTAGGTGACCTTGGCTTGCTAAAATTATAAGGGGTGTAAGCCAGCAGGATAGGACTAGCAGTGGGGAAGATGTTTGGTCGATGCCTATGGACTGGGTGAGGTTTTTGTATGGGTAGTATGAGGGTACTAGTCATTGTAGGCTTATGGTGGCGATTAGTAGGCTATGTATTGTGGTATTTGTTCATATGAGCTTTGGGGGTGAGAGAAGAGTTGTTGGAAGTAGTATTAGGGTTGGTAGGACGATTTTTAGCATTGTAGGAGGTTTAGGTTTTGTAACTGGTCAGAGCCATGGGTTCGCGTGGAGGCTACTAGCATTGCTAGTCCTGTGCCTGCTTCACATGCAGAGAATGTTAGTATGAGGATTGGTGTGAGGGAGGAGGAGGGTGTTTGGTTTTCGATTGGTCATGTTGATAGGGCGATGTATATTGACAGTATTATGCTCTCTAGGCAGAGTAGGGCAGAGACAAGGTGTACTCGGTGAAAGGCTAGTCCTAGGCTACTTAGGGCGAATGCTGAGCAGAAGCTTAGGCGGAGGAATGACATGAAGAGAGCCATAGGGCGGACTATGGTTTGTTGAGTCGAAATCAACTGTCTTGTTTTTAGACTAGCTCTCTTATTCTGCTCATTCTAATCCTCCTTGGGTTCATTCGTAAATTAACCCTAGGGTTAGAAGGAGGATGATTGTGGAGGCTCAGATCAGGGTGACGGCTGGGTGTTTTAGTTGGGTGGCTCATGGGAGGGGTAGTAGGAGGGCAATCTCTAGGTCGAATAGGAGGAATAAGATAGCTACTGAGGAAGAATCGGATGGAGAATGGGAGTCGGGCAGACCCTAGGGGGTCGAATCCACATTCGTAGGGTGATAGTTTTTCTGAATCTGGAGTTATTTGGGTGAGTCAGAAGTTTAATGTGGTTAGGGCTATGCTAAGGATGGTGGAGGAGGCAAGTATGAATGTGACTATGTTTATTGCTCTTCTCTGGGGTTGTACCAGATTCTAGAGATTGGAAGTCTGTTGTAATAGATATACTAGAAGAGCAGGATCCTCATCAGTAGATGGTTAGGTAGAGGAACAGTCAGATGACGTCTACGAAGTGTCAATATCAGGCTGCTGCTTCGAACCCGAAGTGGTGTCCTGGTGTGAAGTGGAATTTTACTAGTCGTAAGAGGCAGATTAGCAGGAAGGAGGATCCAATTATGACATGGAGGCCATGGAATCCTGTAGCTACGAAGAAGGTTGACCCGTAAACACTATCAGCGATTGAGAAGGGTGCCTCGTAGTACTCTGTTGCTTGTAGGATGGTGAAGTATAGGCCTAATAGGATGGTAAGGGCTAGTGCCTGGGTTGCTTGTTTTTGGTCCCCTTCGGTGATGCTGTGGTGTGCTCAAGTGACGGTAACTCCGGAGGCTAGGAGGACTGCTGTGTTTAGTAGGGGTACTTCTAGGGGGTTTAGGGGTGTAACTCCGGTTGGGGGTCATTGGTTTCCTAGCTCTGGAGTGGGTGCTAAGCTAGAATGGAAGAAGGCTCAGAAGAAGCCAAGAAAGAAGAATACTTCTGATGTAATGAAGAGGATTATTCCGTATCGAAGGCCTTTTTGTACTATTGGTGTGTGGTGACCTTGGAATGTTCCTTCTCGTACAATGTCTCGTCATCATTGAAGTATGACCAGGAGGATTGATGCTAGTCCTAGGGTTAGAAGGTGTGAGGAGTTGTAGTGGAATCACATGATTAGCCCTGATGTGGTGAGTAGGGCGGCAGTTGCTCCGAAGATAGGTCATGGGCTGGGGTCTACTATGTGGTAGGAGTGTGCTTGGTGGGCCATTAGATGTTCTCTTGTAGATAGAGGCTTAGTAAAAGGACGAATACGTAAGCTTGGATTATGGCTACTGCTACTTCTAGGATTGTCAGTAGGAGAAGAACTGTGGCGGTGAGGGCAGACACTGCGGGTATGATAGGGAGTAGTGTGACAGTGGCTGTTGAGATGAGTTGGATGAGTAGGTGTCCTGCGGTGAGGTTGGCTGTAAGGCGGACCCCTAAAGCTAGAGGGCGGATTAGTAAGCTAATGGTTTCGATTACAATTAGGGCTGGAATTAGTGGAGTGGGTGTACCTTCGGGTAGGAGGTGCCCTAGGGAGGTTGTGGGTTGATTTCGTAGGCCTGTGAGTAGGGTCGCAAGTCACAGTGGAAAGGCAAGAGCTATGTTTATTGATAGTTGGGTGGTTGGGGTGAATGTATAGGGCAGTAAGCCTAGGAGGTTGATTATTAATAGCAGTATTATTAGGGATGTGAGGATGAGGGCTCATTTGTGGCCTGGTTTGTTTAATGGGGCTATGAGTTGTTTGGTAATCTTGTTGATGGCTCATAATTGTAAAGTGGTCAGACGGTTAGTGACTCATCGGTTGCCAGGTATGGGGAGGAGGAGGGCAGGTAATAATGTTGAGAGGAGGATTAGCGGGATTCCAAGGAGGTATGGGCTTGAGAATTGGTCAAAGAAGGTTAGGATCATGGTCAAGGTCAGGGGTGGTTTTTGGTTGCTGTAGGTGTCTTGTTGATGGGGGTGTTTGTTGAGGTGAAGGATAGTGTTTTGGGTTGGAAGATTAGGGAGAGTGCGAACCACGATGTGATTATGATGAAGAGTCAGGGGCTAGGGTTTAGTTGGGGCATGTCATTAAGGAGGGGGTTCCCCTCTTTACCTAGCTTAAAAGGCTAGTGCTGGTACATAGCTTCTTAATGATTAGGAGGTTAGTAGTGAGGATCAGACTTCGAAGTGGCTGAGGGGAGTGGATTCTACTACGATGGGTATAAAGCTGTGATTAGCCCCGCAGATTTCTGAGCATTGGCCGTAGAAGACTCCCGGGCGAGTGGCAATGAATGACGTTTGGTTGAGCCGTCCTGGGATAGCGTCGGTTTTTACTCCTAATGTGGGCACGGTTCATGAGTGGAGGACATCGTCGGCAGTAATGATGATGCGAATTGGGGACTCTATTGGGATGGTAACGCGATGGTCGACTTCTAGGAGTCGGAAGTGGCCAGGCAGGAGGTCTGTTGTGGGGGTCATGTAGGAGTCAAATGAGAGGTCTTTGAAGTCTGTGTATTCATAGGATCAGTACCATTGATGTCCGATGGCTTTTAGGGTTAGATCTGGTTCGTCAAGTTCATCTATTATATACAGGATCTGTAAGGATGGGAGGGCTAGTAGGATGAGGACGATGGCTGGTAGGATTGTTCAGATTAATTCAACTTCTTGAGCATCAACGGTGTTTGAGGATAGTTTTTCTATCAACATAAGTGTTAGTAGGTAGAGTACAAGGCTGCAGATTATTAGGGCGACTATTAGGGCATGGTCGTGGAATTCGATTAATTCTTCTATGATTGGAGAGGAGGCGTCTTGAAATCCTAGTTGTGAGGGGTTGGCCATGTAGGGGTGTACAGGGTTTTCACCTGTAGTTTGGCTTTGACAGGGCCATGTAATTAGTTTACTAACACCCCAATGAAGGGAGAAGCATAAGTGGTTTAATATGCGACTGGCTTGAAACTAGTGTATGAGGGTTCGATTCCTTCCTCTCTTGTACTTGGACGAAGGCAGGTTCTTCGAAGGTGTGGTGTGGGGGTGGGCAGCCATGGATTCACTCAACGTTGGTTGGGGTTAGTTCTGGTTGTGTAACTTTCCGTTTAGAGGCGAAGGCTTCTCAGATAATGAACGTTAATATGATTACAGCTGTTATTGAGATTAGGGATCCAATAGATGATAGGGTGTTTCATAGTGTGTAAGCGTCTGGATAGTCGGAGTATCGTCGTGGTATGCCTGCTAATCCTAGGAAGTGTTGGGGGAAGAAAGTGAGGTTTACGCCTGTGAATATGACCCCGAAGTGTGTCTTAGCTCATGTTTGGTTTAAAGTATATCCGGTGAATAGGGGAAATCAGTGGGTGAGTCCTGCCAGGATGGCGAAGACAGCACCTATTGATAGGACGTAGTGGAAGTGTGCTACTACATAGTATGTGTCGTGTAGGGCAATGTCTAGTGAGGAGTTTGCTAGGACGATTCCTGTAAGGCCTCCGATGGTGAATAGGAAGATGAACCCAAGAGCTCATAGTATAGGGGGGTCTCATTTGATAGTCCCTCCATGTAGTGTGGCTAGTCAGCTGAAAACCTTAATTCCTGTTGGGATGGCGATAATTATGGTGGCAGATGTGAAGTATGCTCGGGTGTCTACGTCTATTCCTACTGTGAATATGTGATGGGCCCATACAATGAACCCTAGGAATCCGATTGATAGTATTGCCCATACCATGCCCATGTAGCCAAATGGCTCTTTTTTACCTGCATGGTAGGCTACCACATGGGAGATGATCCCGAACCCTGGTAGGATGAGGATGTATACTTCTGGGTGTCCGAAGAATCAGAAGAGGTGTTGGTACAAGACTGGGTCTCCTCCTCCAGCAGGGTCGAAGAATGTGGTATTTAGGTTACGATCTGTAAGGAGTATGGTGATCCCAGCAGCAAGGACTGGCAGGGATAGCAGAAGTAATACGGCTGTGATTAGGACGGATCAGACAAATAGTGGAGTTTGGTATTGTGATAGTACAGGTGGTTTTATGTTGATGGCCGTGGTAATAAAGTTGATTGCCCCTAGGATGGAGGATACCCCTGCTAGGTGAAGGGAGAAGATGGCTAGGTCCACTGATGCCCCAGCATGGGCTAGGTTTCCGGCTAAGGGGGGGTAGACTGTTCAGCCTGTACCAGCACCTGCTTCTACTGTAGAGGAGGCCAGTAGGAGGAGGAAGGATGGAGGAAGTAGTCAGAAGCTTATGTTGTTTATGCGCGGGAATGCTATGTCGGGGGCACCAATTATAAGGGGGACTAGTCAGTTCCCAAATCCTCCGATCATGATTGGCATTACTATGAAGAAGATTATTACAAAGGCATGGGCTGTGACAACTACATTATAGATTTGGTCGTCTCCTAGGAGGGTTCCTGGCTGACCGAGTTCTGCACGGATGAGCAGGCTTAAGGCAGTGCCAACTATGCCTGCTCATGCGCCGAAGATTAGGTAGAGGGTGCCGATGTCTTTGTGGTTGGTTGAGAATAATCATCGATTTAGGGTCACAGGTAAGTTGGTAAGATGGCTGAGTGCTTAAGCGTTAGGCTGTAGTCCTTTTTACAGGGGTTTAATTCCCCTTCTTATCGACTCTGTAGTGAAGTTCATGTTGAGTTGCAAGCTCATTGATATGTGCTCGGAGCACATCAGAGTCTTCTAGGTAGAGGCCTGTTGGTTAGGGCACCTAGCTGTTAACTAGGGGTATTGTGGGATCGAAGCTCACCTGCCTAGGGAGATCCTAGCTTAATGAAAGTATCTGGGTTGCATTCAGGAGATGTAGGTTAGTGTCCTACGGATCTTAGCAGAAACTAAGAGGGTTTAACTCTTGTTTAAGGCTTTGAAGGCCTTTGGTTTAATATTATCCTAAGCTTCTTAAGTGGTGGTGAGTATTATGGGAGTGAGTGGTAATAGTGAGATAGATAGTAGGGTAAGTATGGGGATTAGAGGGCTGGTTGGGGTTTTAGTAGATCATTGTTTTATCTTGTTTGAGGGGTTGGGAGGAAGTGTGATTGTTGAGCAGTATGCTAAGCGTAGGTAAAAGAATAGGCTTAGGAGCGATAGTAGGGAGATAATCGTGGCTACTGTGGCTAGCTCTTGTTTAATGAGTTCTTGGATGATAAGTCATTTGGGTAAGAAGCCTGTTAATGGGGGGAGGCCTGCTAGTGATAGTAGCGTTAGTATGAGGGCTGTGCTTAGTATGGGGGTTTTGGTTCAGGAGGTTATTAGTGTTGGGAGATTTACGGTGTTAGTTGTACTTATAGAGAGGAAGATGGAGGCTGTTATTAGGATGTAGATGTAGAAGGCTAGTAGGGTTAGCTTTGGGTTGTGGGCGATGATGCTGGTTATTCAACCAATGTGGGAGATGGATGAGAAGGCTATGATTTTTCGGGTCTGTGTTTGGTTTAGTCCTATTCAGCCACCTAGGGTAATAGATATGATTGACATAGAAGTGAGTAGTGTGGGGTTTAGTGAGTGGAACGTGATGAGTAGGATGGTGGTTGGTGGAAGTTTTATTACTGTTGAGAGGAGTAGGGCCGTGGTAAAGGATGATCCTTGGAGTACTTCTGGGAATCAGAAGTGGAAGGGGGTTAGGCCTAGTTTAATAGCAATTGCGGTTGTCAGCAAGATACGTGATGGGGGGTAGGAGAGTTGGGTGATATCTCATTGCCCGGTATGTCATGCGTTGATTATACCTGAGAAGAGCAGTAGTGCAGAAGCAGCTGCTTGTACGAGAAAGTATTTGGTTGTGGCTTCGATAGCTCGAGGATGGTGAGATTTTGAAATTAGGGGGATGATTGATAGGGTGTTGATCTCTAGTCCGATTCAGGCTGTTATTCAATGGTTACTTGTGATTGTGATTGTTGTCCCTAAGAAGATACTTGAGACAGAAATTAGTTTTGCGAGGGGGGTTATTAGTAGGGGAAGGGGTTGAACCGTCATTTTCGGGGTATGGGCCCGATAGCTTTGTTAGCTGACCTTACTAGGAAATAATATAAAGGAAGTATGGAGGATTTTGATTCCTCCTGTGTAGGTTCGATTCCTGCTTTTCTAAGTGTTAGGAAATGAGAGGGTTGGTGTACCTCTATGTTCACTTTATCATAGTGACCCTTAACATTCAGGCACATTTCCTTAGATAAGGAGGTAGGCCCGCGTAAGAGATTGGTATGCTGGTATGTCAGAGATGGAGGGATAGTGTTAGTGGGAGGAAGTTTTTTCAGAGGAGGTGCATGAGCTGGTCGTATCGGAATCGTGGGTAAGAGGCTCGGATTCATAGGAAGCTTGAAGAGAGGAGTAGGGCCTTTGTGGCTAGGACAGGGGGGAAAAGTTCTAGGGGCGGGTTGAGTGCACTTGGGTTAAAAAATAGGAGGCTTGTTAGTGTGTTTATTAGTATGATGTTTGCATATTCGGCTAGGAAAAACAGGGCGAATGGTCCTGCGGAGTATTCTACGTTGAAACCTGAGACAAGCTCTGATTCCCCCTCTGTAAGGTCGAAGGGAGAGCGGTTTGTTTCAGCCAGTGTTGAGATGTACCATATTATTGCTAGAGGCCAGGAGGAGAATATAAGGTACAAGGGTTCTTGTGTGGTGGTGAGGGCGGTTAGGGTGTAGTTTCCGCTTAGTATAACTACGGATAAGAGAATAATGGCTAAGGTTACTTCATAGGAGATGGTTTGTGATACTGCCCGAAGTGCACCAATTAGGGCGTATTTTGAGTTGGAAGCCCAACCTGATCATAGGGTTGAGTAAACTGCTAGGCTGGATATTGCTAGGATGAAGAGAAGTCCAAGGTTTAGGTCTACGAGGGGAAGGGGGAGGGGGAGGGGGGCTCAGATTGTTAATGCAAGGAGGAGGGCAAGTATTGGGGTTGTGAGGAATAGGAGGGGGGAGGAGGTGGAGGGGCGGACTGGCTCTTTGATAAATAGTTTGACCCCATCGGCAGCAGGCTGGAGTAGTCCAAATGGACCGACGATGTTTGGGCCTTTTCGGGACTGCATATAGCTTAGGATCTTTCGTTCAACTAATGTTAGAAATGCTACGGCGATTAGGATTGGGATTATGTAGGTTAGTGTTATGATAAGGTAGGTGGGGGAGGTGTTTGGTCAGATCATGGTGGGAGCTAGAGAGAGGATTTGAACCTCTGAGGTAAAGGGCTTAAGTCTTTTGCATTTGCCTGGCTCTGCTACACTAGCAACCCTTTTCGTTGGGGTAGCGGGGGTGGTCCTTTGGTGATTTAGTAGGGGGCATCACTTGGGGGAGGGGGCGTGCTTGGAGTATTGGCCCCACCTTTCCGGTCCTTTCGTACTGGGGAAGGTTGGTCATAGATAGAAACCGACCTGGATTGCTCCGGTCTGAACTCAGATCACGTAGGACTGTTAATCGTTGAACAAACGAACCCTTAGTAGCGGCTGCACCACTAGGATGTCCTGATCCAACATCGAGGTCGTAAACCTCCCCGTCGATAGGGGCTCTTGGGGGAGATTGCGCTGTTATCCCTGGGGTAGCTTGGTCCATTGATCAGGTCTACTGGGTCTGGGTGCTGTTAGCACGTTGAGAGGTTGCTCTTAGTTAGGGGGTTTGGCCCTGTTTTTGGAGGGTCTGTTTTTCTCCAAGGTCGCCCCAACCTAAAAATGTTAGCCAGTGTCTTAGGTGGTGGGCCTGGTGGGCTGGTAAGTTGGGTGGGGTGGCTATTGATTTTGAAGTTCCACAGGGTCTTCTCGTCTTATGTCTTTATCTCTGCTTTTGCACAGAGAGATCAGTTTCACCGATTGTCTACAGGAGACAGTTAAGACCTCGTTTAGCCATTCATACAGGTCTCGATTTATGGGACAATTGATTGCGCTACCTTTGCACGGTTAGGATACCGCGGCCGTTAAACGTGGTGTCACTGGGCAGGCATCACCTTCAATACTTGTTTGGCTGAAGGCTATGTTTTTGGTAAACAGTCGGGTCTTAGGTTTGCCGAGTTCCTTTTGTAGATTTTGATCACTCCAGTGTGCGCCCCTGAGTTGGGTTGACAGGGTGGGTTCAATGGTGGGGGTGGTTATTATTGGGGTTTTACTGTTAATGATGTGCAGGCTGGCGCTTGGGGGGACATAGTGTCCTGGTTACTCGTTCTAGCATTGATTCATCTATTGTTATAGGTTGGCCTGCTGTGGGTGTAGGGAGTCGCATTGGTTTTGGGGGTTTTTAGTTGATAGAGCTTTGACGCAATCTTTGGGGGTGGCTGCTTTAAGGCCTACGGGGTTGGGCGTATGGGGATTATCCGCTGGTGGAGGTTGTGTCCTTTTTTAAAGGGGCTGTACCCCCTTTAAATAACCCTTAACTATCACATTCGGGTTGGGTTTGTCTGGGGGGAAAAAAGAGGGTTAAGGGGGAACTTAGATTCGTTTTGCAGGCAACCAGCTATCACCCAGCTCGGTTGGCTTTTCACCTCTACTAACAAGTCGTCCCACTCTTTTGCAACAGAGACGGGTTAGCTCATGATAGCTGCTTGTGAGTAGCTCGCTTGGGTTTCGGGATGGCAGGCTTAAGCTCGCTTTGTCTGGTTGTTCTTGCTAGATCATGATGCAGAAGGTACAAGGGGCTATCTTTGCTATGTCGTGCTTGGCTTTCATTGTTATTTCACCTTTTCCTTACGGTACTGGCTCTATGGCGTCCGGGTTGTACTTTTCTATCACCTATACTAAGTCGGGGGTAATGTTTTAGTTGGGTGAAGGTAATGAGTTTTTAATTGTGGCTGGTGGAGCTAGGGTAGGCGTATCAGGGTGATCTGGGAATGGCAGATATCTTTCAGGTGTAAGCTGAATGCTTTGTGTTGTAGCTACGCCCTGATGTGCTAAGTGCACCTTCCGGTACACTTACCTTGTTACGACTTACCTCGTCTTCAGTGGCTAGTGTTATATTAGTTAGTGTGTTTGGAGGTCCTGTGAAGAGGGTGACGGGCGGTGTGTACGTGCTCTAGGACCGGCTTAAAGAAGGCTTGGTTATCCTACTTTACTGCTAAATCCGCCTTCTAGGGGCAGGTTTCAAGCCCCTTTTCGTTGGGTTTTCTATTTTAGAAAATGTAGCCCATTTCTTCCATCTCATAGGCTATACCTCGACCTGTCTTGCTAGTGGGCTGTGGGCTGTTGGGCTCACTGTTGTGCCCTCACGAGGTGGGCTGGCGACGGCGGTATATAGGCTGTTTTGGCAAGAGGTGGTCGGGTGAATCGTGGGTTATCGATTATAGAACAGGCTCCTCTAGGTGGGTTTAGAGCACCGTCAAGTCCTTAGAGTTTTAAGCGTTTGTGCTCGTAGTTCTCAGGCGGATGTTTGTGTTTGGGGCCATCAAGATTTAGGGCCAGGCATAGTGGGGTATCTAATCCCAGTTTGTGTCCTGGCTTTAGTGGGGTGGAGTGGATCGTGGGCGCTAAGATCGTCTTTAGGTTGGGCTTAGGGGTGTCTTGGGCTTATGACGGCTTGGGCAGGGTTTGGTCTTAGTTCGGTGTGATAGTTTGAGCCCACTCTTTACGCCGCGTACAGTTAACTTGGGTTTCTTGTATGACCGCGGTGGCTGGCACAAGATTTACCAACCCTGGATTGCTCTAGCTAAGTCAGGCTTTCGCTTATTGCTTAAGGTTAATTACTGCTGAGTACCCGTGGGGGTGTGGCGGGGCGGGGCGTTTTAGGCTACAGTGAGTGAGTGTGCCTGATGCCTGCTCCTTGCATCTTGGTAAGGGGTTTGGGGCATTTGCACTGGGGCGCGGACACTTGCATGTATATGCTGAGCAAAAGTTAACGATAAGGTTAGGACTAAGTCTTTTGTCCCTGGGGTGGTGGCGGCCATCTTGGCGTCTTCAGCGCCGTGCTTTGGTTTAAGCTACAAGGACAAGGTTTGTTTGTTCATTGTTTGTCAGGTGGGTGGGGGTACGAGTATTGGAGAGGGGGCGGTAGATGTGTTTAAGTAGGATGATAAATTTAAGTAAGTAAACAGTAAAAATTTAAGAAGGGATTGGGTGTTTTAAGTGGGATAGTTGGGGTATAAGTGGTTAAGACAGAGGAGGTAGGGTGGAAGAAAGGTGGATGTTTTTAAACGAAGTGATGTTTAGTGTAATGATTCGTAAATTGAGTGAAGAAGTTTGTTTGTTTGTAAGTGTTTGTAAGTGTTTGTAAGAGCTTGTTGAAGCAGAGGTTTGTTTTTTGGAATTTCCCTTGTTTTGTTTAAAGACAATTGGGATTTAAGTGGAGGTGTTAAAAAGAGGAAGAAAAATGAAGAATTATGTCCTGCGACCATTGATCAAATAGCCTCATATTAAGGAGGTTGCGGGGATATAAGGTGTAAAACAAAGTGCATCAGGGTAACGGTGAAACTGAAATATACTCCAACCGTCGCATTAAGTAACCCATGAGATTCAAACCGAATGCCAGAAATGAGAGACAGTGTCCAACAACCGTTAATTAATGGGTATAGCGGGAAAGAGATGTAAAGTGAGCATAACCGAATGGGGGAGCAAGTGCATCAATGCGAAAATGAGACGAACCCACACCTGAAACCGTATCATTAATTTATTCTAGAAGGCCAAAAAAGGGCTCGCTATGGATTGTATGTCCATGTCAACCAATTGTATACCCATTGCACTGGAAATGTCGAGTGAGGTGACCCCAAAAAAAGAGAACCAACAGAGAAGAAACACTGGGGATGTCGCGATTACGAGGGAGAGAGTACGCAAATAGCGAACCAGATGGCCAGATGGCAAGGTGAGAAAAATAAACCAAGTTATGTGCCTGACCGAGGAACCAGAGGCGCAAAAGCGCAAGGAGTGTAAGGGTGTAGGGGGAAAGAATGGACCTGACGCTAGGAACGCCGAACCTTACTTACACCGGATTGGTGATCTCTCGTGAGTAGTCAGACTAATAAATAACCGGGCTCCTGAAACGAGTCTTACGGGCTAAGAAAGTTCCCGGGCCAGTTATGGGCGGTGGCCGATAAGTCCTTTGTACTAAAGCACTTCCGTATACTTAGAGCTATGGAGTTAAAAGGTTCCAGGGTATGACCTAAAGCATGAAGTTCTTATATTAGGGCACTTCCGTATACTATATCAGCAGGGTTAAAAGTAGCGATATCTTGACCAAGACCATAAAGCTTGCTTATCATGAACCATGAAGTTTTCCAATCCTTGTGGTAGGACCGAACTGGATCAGGGCCTAGTCCAATAGTATCATATATGTCATTAAAGCATGAATTACCTAGTCCTTAATAACTTAATATAATGTATAAGGTACAACTATTAAATGTACGATATACATAGCCTGGATAGGCTAAGCAGACCAGCCCACGACAGTGGGGGGGTAGGGGGGGCTACCCTTAGGGGTATGGG